AAAAAGTTATTACAATTTATAAGGGAAAACGGCTATTTAGTTTTTCGATGTTTTTCACATAACATAAATAGGGCGGTTGTTCCATTTTATTTGTTTTCTCAATTTATTCTTTTTTGTCAATACTAATATTGACAACAGTGTATCAAATAAATATAATCCGATCGTGAATAAATGGATCCATTTACTTATGTTAATATAGGCTCCATTTAATTTATCAAATGGTGGATTTTCTGCGATACAAAACAAGGAATCCCTTATTTATTTGATTTTGATTGAAAGGTAATTAATTGAATTTGAATTGAGAGGTAAATAAAAAATGAAATAATACATATATATTAATAAAAATAAAAAAATTAATATAGAATAATGTATAATGGATAACATAGTAGATAGTGGATATCAAGGGGTGGTCTATCATTTTTTATTTTTTGTGAGAAAATTTTTTGTTTTATCTGTTCATTTTTATGTTGAGAATCTATCCACCTTCGATATTTTGAGTTTTTCCATTTTTGAATGTCGAATATTTTTTAGACAATTCAATCTTTTATTTGTGTTGTTTTTATTGCGATTGGATATACACACCTATCCTATTTATAAATTTAATAAATAGTATTTGGGGTTGCTAACTCAATGGTAGAGTACTCGGCTTTTAAGAGCGACTCTATTTTTTACACATTTCTATGAAGCAATTGGTTCGTCCATACCATCGGTAGAGTTTGTAAAACCACGACTGATCCAGAAGGGAATGAATGGAAAAAGTAGCATGTCGTATCAATCAATCACGAATTCGAAAAGTATTTCACTCTTATATGTATCCGTTCCAAATTTTTGTTTGAATTCTTGGCTCGGAACAAAAAAATTAAGTTGGGTTTAATTTATAAAGGGATAGAGCTTGGCGGCTCTAATTATAGGGAAACAAAAAGTAACGAGCTTTCATTTATTTTGTATTTGAATGATTACCCCATCTAATTATACGTTAAAAAGAGGTTAGTGCTTTATGTGGGAAAAGCTTTTCCTATGAATGGATTATTTATTTTTATTATGAGTCCTAACTATAAAGCTATTTTCCATTAAATTTGGGAATAGCGAGAAATGTGTATGTGTAAAAGAAAGAGTATATTGATAAAGATTTTTTTTCCAAAATCAAAAGAGTGATTGGGTTGAAAAAAATAAAGGATTCCTAACTAGCTTGTTATCCTAGAACAAAAATTAGGTGGAAAAAGCGATTAGAGCGAGTCCGTTGATAGGTTTTGCTTGTTTTATAGGTATCTATATACAATATATAGAATTCGTTTTTTATTTATTCAAATTTATATATATATATAGAATTCCCTGTTTTGACCATATCGCACTATGTATCATTTGATAATCCAATGAATCTCTGATTCTTTATTTGACTAAATAGGATTTTTTAAAATGGAGGAATATCGTGTATTTTTAGAACTCCATAGATCTCGCCACCGGGACATCCTATACCCGCTTTTTTTTCGGGAGTATATTTATGGACTCGCTTATAGTCGTGGATCCATTTTTGTGGAAAATGTAGGTTATAACAATAAATTTAGTTTACTAATTGTAAAACGTTTAATTACTCGAATGTATCAACAGACTCATTTGATCATTATTGTTAATGATTCTAACAAAAATCCTTTTTTGGGTTATAACAATAATTATTATTCTCAAATAATATTCGAAGGTTTTGTTGTCGTTCTAGAGATTCTATTTTCTCTACAATTATATATATCTTCCTTAAAAGAGTTAGAAATCGTAAAATCTTATAATAATTTGGGATCAATTCATTCCATTTTTCCCTTTTTCGAAGATAAATTTATATATTTCAATCATAAGTCAGATATAAGAATACCTTATCCTATCCATCTGGAAATCTTGGTTCAAATCTTTCGATATTGGATAAAAGATGTCTTTTTCTTTCACTTATTAAGGTTGTTTTTTTATTACTATTGTGACGGGAACAGTTTTTTTACTCCAAAAAAATCGATTTCTACTTTTTTTTTTAAAAGTAATCCAAGATTTTTCTTACTACTATATAATTTATATGTATGGGAATACGAATCTATCTTTCTTTTTCTACGTAATAAATCCTCTCAGTTACGATTTAAATATTTTCGCGTTTTTTTTGAGCGAGTTTTTTTCTATGAAAAAATAGAACATCTTGCAGAAATATTTGTTAAGAATTTTTCATATACCTTATTATCCTTCAGGGATCCTTTCATCCATTATGTTAGATATCAAGGAAAATCAATTCTGGTTTCAAAGAATACGCCTCTTTTGATAAATAAATGGAAATACTATTTTATCTATTTATGGCAATGTCATTTTGATATTTGGTCTCAACCAAGAACGATCGATATAAACCAATTATCCCAGCATTCATTTCACTTTTTGGGTTATTTTTTAAGTATTCGGCTAAATCTTTCGGTGGTACGAAGTCAAATGTTACAAAATTCATCTCTAATAAAAATTGTTATGAAAAAGCTTG